GTCTACATAGCTTAACCCCCAAAGCAAGACACTGAAAATGCCTAGATGGATTCACACATCCCGTAGACAAATAGGTTTGGTCCTGGCCTTTCTATTGACCTTTAGCAAGATTACACATGCAAGCCTCCCCGCCCCAGTGAAGACGCCCTACAAATCACCATGACTAAGAGGAGTGAGTATCAAGCACGCATATGCAGCTCAAAACACTTTGCTCAGCCACACCCCCACGGGAAACAGCAGTGACAAATCTTTAGTAATAAACGAAAGTTTAACTAAGCTATGCTACACCAAGGGTTGGTCAATTTCGTGCCAGCCACCGCGGCCATACGATTAACCCGAGCCAATAGAGACCGGCGTAGAGAGTGTTTTAGACCCAATCTAATTAAAGCTAAACCCCACCTAAACCGTAAAATCCTAGCTAACATAAAATAAACTACGAAAGTGGCTTTAAAACCTCTGAATACACAACAGCTAAGACCCAAACTGGGATTAGATACCCCACTATGCTTAGCCCTAAACCTCAGTAGTTAAACCAACAAAACTACTCGCCAGAATACTACAAGCAACCGCTTGAAACTCAAAGGACTTGGCGGTGCTTCACACCCTCCTAGAGGAGCCTGTCCCATAATCGATAAACCCCGATCCACCCCACCTTCTCTTGCTCAGCCTATATACCGCCATCTTCAGCGAACCCTGATAAAGGCTAACAAAGTGAGCGCAAGTGCCCCTTTTCGCGAAAACGTTAGGTCAAGGTGTAGCCTATGAGATGGAAAAAGATGGGCTACATTTTCTACCCCAGAAAACCCACGATAACTCTCATGAAACCTAAGAGTCTAAGGAGGATTTAGCAGTAAATTAAGAATAGAGTGCTTAATTGAACGAGGCCATAAAGCACGCACACACCGCCCGTCACTCCCCTCAAATATACTTAAGGACCACATTAACTAAACGCCCTGATATCTATATAGAGGGGATAAGTCGTAACACGGTAAGTGTACCGGAAGGTGCACTTGGATAAATCAAGGTATAGCTTAACGCAAAGCATCCGGCCTACACCTGGAAGATCTCAGTACAACTCGATTACCTTGAGCTAACACCAGCCCCAAACATAACTAACACTAATATCAAACAGACATACACTAAACCATTCACCCACATAAAGTATAGGTGATAGAAATTTTAACCCGGCGCTATAGACACAGTACCGTAAGGGAAAGAATAATACCACCCAAGCACAAAATAGCAAGAACTAACTTCTGTACCTTTTGCATAATGGATTAACTAGAAGTAGTTTCGCAAAGAGAACTAAAGCCAAACCCCCCGAAATCAGACGAGCTACCCGAAAACAGCTAAAAGAGCGCACCCGTCTATGTAGCAAAATAGTGGGAAGATTTACGGGTAGAGGTGACAAGCCTACCGAGCCTGATGATAGCTGGTTATCCAAGATAGAATCTTAGTTCAACCTTGAGCTTACCTACAGAACCACTGAACCCTTTTGTAAACTCAATTGTTAGTCCAAAGAGGGACAGCTCTTTGGACACTAGGAAAAAACCTTACATAGAGAGTAAAAACCATAACTACCATAGTTGGCCCAAAAGCAGCCATCAATTAAGAAAGCGTTCAAGCTCAACATTAACCACCCGAAAAATACCAAACATATAACCGAACTCCTCATCTCACATTGGATCAATCTATCACTTCATAGAAGCAATACTGTTAGTATAAGTAACATGAATATTTTCTCCACCGCATAAGCCTAAGTCAGACCGAAAACCTCACCGACACTTAACAGTTCAGTATCAACAAACACAAACAAGCTAATACTACTTTCACTGTTAATCCAACACAGGCATGCCCTAAGGAAGGTTACAAAAAGTAAAAGGAACTCGGCAAAACTAAACCCCGCCTGTTTACCAAAAACATCACCTCTAGCATTACTAGTATTAGAGGCACCGCCTGCCCAGTGACACACGTTTAACGGCCGCGGTACCCTGACCGTGCAAAGGTAGCATAATCACTTGTTCTCTAAATAGGGACTCGCATGAATGGCATCACGAGGGTTTAACTGTCTCTTACTTTCAACCAGTGAAATTGACCTGTCCGTGAAGAGACGGACATGAATTAATAAGACGAGAAGACCCTGCGGAGCTTCAATTTACTAGTACAACTAAAAATCACACAGACCCACAGGCCCTTAAACCCTCACACCTGTACTAAAAATTTTGGTTGGGGTGACCTCGGAGCACAGTCAAACCTCCGAACAATCCATGCTAAGACTACACAAGCCAAAGCAAACTAATACTTGCAATTGACCCAATAATTTGATCAACGGAACAAGTTACCCCAGGGATAACAGCGCAATTCTATTCTAGAGTCCATATCAACAATAGAGTTTACGACCTCGATGTTGGATCAGGACATCCTAATGGTGCAGCAGCTATCAAGGGTTCGTTTGTTCAACGATTAAAGTCCTACGTGATCTGAGTTCAGACCGGAGCAATCCAGGTCGGTTTCTATCTATTCAACATTTCTCCCTGTACGAAAGGACAAGAGAAATAGGGCCCACTTTACAATAGCGCCCCCCCCCCCATAAATGATCTAATCTTAATTTAACAAAATACCACAAATCCCACCCAAGAACAGGGTTTGTTAAGATGGCAGAGCCCGGCAATTGCATAAAATTTAAAATTTTAAAACCAGAGGTTCAACCCCTCTTCTTAACACCATGACTACAGCAAACCTTCTACTCCTTGCTGCATCCGCACTAACCGCTATAGCATTTCTTACACTTGTTGAACGAAAATTATTAGGTTATATGCAACTACGCAAAGGACCCAACATTGTAGGCCCTTACGGACTACTACAACCCTTCGCTGATGCAATAAAACTCTTCACCAAAGAACCCCTAAAACCCTCAACATCCACCACCATACTCTACACCATCGCACCCGCCCTAGCCTTCTCCATTGCCCTCCTCCTATGAACCCCCCTTCCCATACCTAATCCCCTAATCAATTTCAACCTAGGACTCCTATTCATCCTAGCTATATCCAGCCTAACTGTCCACTCCATCCTGTGGTCAGGATGAGCATCAAACTCAAACTACGCCCTAATTGGAGCCCTACGAGCCGTCGCCCAAACAATTTCATACGAAGTTACCCTCGCTATTATCCTGCTATCAGTCTTACTAACAAGCGGCTCATTTAACCTTAGTATACTTATTACAACGCAAGAACATCTCTGACTCCTCCTACCATCATGACCTTTAGCCATAATATGATTCACCTCCACACTAGCAGAGACAAACCGAACCCCCTTCGACCTCATAGAAGGCGAGTCAGAACTAGTATCAGGCTTTAACATTGAATATGCCGCAGGCCCATTCGCCCTATTCTTTATAGCCGAATATATAAACATTATTATAATGAACGCCCTAACAACTACAATCTTTCTAGGCACATTCTACCCCACCCACTCGCCAGAATTATTCACAGCATGCTTTACCACCAAAACACTCCTCCTAACCTCTCTATTCCTATGAACTCGAGCAACATACCCCCGATTCCGCTACGACCAACTTATACATCTACTATGAAAAAATTTCCTTCCACTCACACTAGCATTTCTCATATGAAACATCCTAACACCCATTACAATCTCCAGCATTCCCCCCCAAACCTAGAAATATGTCTGACAAAAGAGTTACTTTGATAGAGTAAATGATAGGGGCTCCAACCCTCTTATTTCTAAGATCGCAGGCATTGAACCTACCCCTGAGAATCCAAACTTCTCCGTGCTACCTAACACACCCTATCCTAAAGTAAGGTCAGCTAAATAAGCTATCGGGCCCATACCCCGAAAATGTTGGTCACACCCTTCCCGTACTAATTAATCCCCTAGCCCAACTCACCATCTACACCACAATAATCACAGGCACACTCACTACACTACTAAGCTCACACTGATTTCTCGCCTGAGCAGGCCTAGAAATAAACATACTAGCCTTCATTCCAATTCTAATCAAAAAAACAAACCCCCGCTCCACAGAAGCCGCTACCAAATATTTCCTAATACAATCCACCGCATCCATAATTCTTATAATAGCAATTACTCTCAACAGCCTGCTATCAGGACACTGAATAATAACAAGTACCACCAACCAACTCTCATCATTAATAGTAACTGCTGCCCTTGCTATAAAACTAGGAATAGCCCCCTTCCACTTTTGAATTCCAGAAGTCACCCAGGGAACACCCCTAATCCCTGGCCTACTCCTCCTCACATGACAAAAACTAGCCCCCATCTCAATTATATACCAAATTCACCCATCAATCAACACCTACACCCTCATAACCCTTTCAACCCTATCTATTATAGCAGGTAGCTGAGGAGGCCTAAACCAAACACAATTACGCAAAATTATAGGATACTCCTCAATCACTCACATAGGCTGAATAATAATAACACTAACATACAACCCAACCATTACAATCCTCTACTTAACCACATACATCGCCCTAACAACCACCATATTCCTATTCCTCAATCTAAACTCAAACTCCACAACCCTTACACTATCCCTCACCTGGAACAAATCACCCCAACTCATACCACTAACAATATTCACCCTTATATCCCTAGGAGGTTTACCTCCACTAACCGGCTTTCTACCCAAATGAATAACTATTCAAGAACTTGCAATAAACAACAACTTTATCATCCCCTCCATCATAGTCACCATAACCCTACTTAACCTGTACTTCTACATACGCCTAATCTACACTGTCTCAGTATCACTATTCCCCACCCCCAACAACACAAAAATGAACTGACAACTTGAAAACACAAAACCAACACCCCTCACCCCCACACTCACCATCATTTCTACCCTCCTACTACCAATCACCCCCCTAATCCTAACCGTCCCTTAGAAATTTAGGTTAAATAAGACCAAGAGCCTTCAAAGCCCTCAGTAAGTAAACCACTTAATTTCTGAAACACATAAGGACTGCAAAAACCTACTCTGCATCAATTGAACGCAAATCAACCACTTTAATTAAGCTAAGCCCCTACTAGACCAATGGGACTCAAACCCATAAAAATTTAGTTAACAGCTAAACACCCTAATCAACTGGCTTTGATCCACTTCTCCCGCCGCAGGAAAAAAGGCGGGAGAAGCCCCGGCAGAAACTTAAAACTGCTCCCTTAAACTTGCAATTTAACATGAAAATCACCTCGGGGCTGGCAAAAAGAGGGTTAGACCTCTGTCTTCAGGTTTACAGCCCAATGCTTACTCAGCCATTTTACCTTCCTCCACCCATGTTCATTAATCGTTGACTCTTTTCAACAAACCACAAAGACATCGGAACTCTATACCTACTATTCGGTGCATGGGCTGGAATCATAGGCACAGCCCTAAGTCTTCTCATTCGAGCTGAACTAGGCCAACCCGGTAGTTTACTAGGTAATGACCATATCTATAATGTCATTGTAACAGCCCATGCATTCGTTATAATTTTCTTCATAGTCATACCCATTATAATTGGGGGGTTCGGGAACTGACTAGTACCCTTGATAATTGGTGCTCCTGACATAGCATTCCCCCGTCTAAATAATATAAGCTTCTGACTTCTTCCCCCCTCCTTCCTGCTGCTTATGGCATCAACCATAATCGAGGCTGGCGCCGGAACAGGTTGAACAGTATATCCCCCCTTAGCAGGAAATTTCTCTCATCCAGGAGCCTCCGTAGACTTAGTCATCTTCTCCCTCCACCTGGCAGGGGTTTCCTCTATCCTAGGGGCTATCAACTTCATCACTACCATTATCAACATGAAGCCCCCCGCCATATCCCAGTATCAAACCCCATTGTTTGTCTGATCTGTCCTAATCACAGCAATCCTACTACTCCTCTCCCTACCAGTCTTAGCTGCCGGCATTACTATACTATTAACAGACCGCAACCTCAACACTACCTTCTTTGATCCCACTGGAGGGGGAGACCCTATCCTATACCAACATCTATTTTGATTCTTTGGCCACCCTGAGGTCTACATCCTTATTCTCCCTGGATTCGGAATAATCTCCCACATTGTAACTTACTACTCCGGGAAAAAAGAGCCATTTGGGTATATAGGTATGACCTGGGCTATAATGTCAATCGGGTTCCTAGGATTTATTGTATGAGCCCACCACATATTTACAGTGGGCATAGATGTAGACACACGAGCCTACTTCACCTCTGCTACCATAATCATTGCTATTCCCACTGGAGTCAAAGTTTTCAGCTGACTTGCTACACTTCATGGAGGCAATATCAAATGATCTGCCGCAATACTTTGAGCCCTAGGCTTTATTTTTCTATTCACCATAGGGGGCCTTACCGGTATTATCTTAGCAAACTCATCCCTAGATATTGTACTACACGATACATACTATGTTGTCGCCCATTTCCACTATGTTCTGTCAATAGGGGCTGTTTTTGCCATTATAGGGGGCTTCATCCACTGATTCCCTTTATTTTCAGGCTATACATTAGACCAAACTTATGCCAAAGCCCACTTTATTATTATATTCATAGGCGTAAATTTAACCTTTTTTCCACAACACTTCCTTGGCCTATCTGGAATACCTCGACGCTACTCTGACTACCCCGATGCTTATACCACATGAAATGTTCTATCGTCCATTGGCTCCTTTATTTCACTAGTAGCAGTGATCCTAATAATCTACATGATCTGAGAGGCCTTCGCCTCAAAACGCAAGGTGTCAATGACCGAACAATCTCCCACTAACCTCGAATGATTAAATGGCTGTCCTCCGCCTTACCACACATTTGAAGAACCAGCCTATGTTAAACTGAACGAAAAAGGAGGGAGTCGAACCCCCTAAAACCGGTTTCAAGCCAATCCTATAACCCCTATAACTTTTTCAATAAGATATTAGAAAAACTATTTCATGGCTTTGTCGAAACCAAATTATAGGCTATAACCCTATATATCTTACATGGCCCACCCAGTTCAACTAGGTCTGCAAGATGCTACATCTCCTGTTATAGAAGAATTAATCACTTTCCACGACTATGCATTTATGACTATCTCTTTAATTAGCTTTCTAGTCTTATACGCTCTATCCTCGACACTCACAACAAAGCTAACCAATACCAACATTACAGACGCCCAAGAAATAGAGACCACTTGAACCATCCTACCTGCAGTCATTCTAATCCTAATTGCCCTACCATCTCTACGCATTCTATACCTAACAGACGAAATCAACAACCCCTCCTTTACTATTAAATCAATTGGACATCAGTGATACTGGACCTATGAGTACACAGACTACGGAGGTCTCATCTTTAATTCTTACATATTACCCCCATTATTCTTAAACCCAGGAGACCTTCGACTCCTGGAAGTTGACAACCGAGTGGTTCTCCCAATTGAAGCTCCCGTCCGTATAATAATTACATCTCAAGATGTCTTACACTCATGAACTATCCCCACACTAGGTTTAAAAACAGATGCAGTACCCGGACGCTTAAATCAAACCACATTTACCGCCACACGACCAGGCGTCTATTACGGACAGTGCTCAGAGATCTGTGGAGCTAACCACAGCTTCATACCTATCGTCGCAGAACTAATCCCGTTAAAAATCTTTGAAATAGGGCCTGTATTTACCCTATAGACACCCCGCCCCCTCCCACTTTACAAATGCACTGCATAGCTATTCTAGCGTTAACCTTTTAAGTTAAAAATTGAGGGGAATACCCTCTGCAGCGAAATGCCTCAATTAGATACATCCACATGATTTATCACTATCACAACAACACTCCCTACACTATATCTTATTACACAACTAAAACTGCTAAACACACATTACTATCAACCCCCCCAACAAAAAAACTCTCATAAGCAAACCCCCAATAACCACTGACAACTAAAATGAACGAAAATCTATTTACCTTATTCGCAACTCCAATAATCCTAAACCAACCTGCCACAATCCCCATCATTATATTCCCCATATTACTAATCCCAACGTCCAAACATCTCATTAACAACCGACTAATCACTATCCAACGCAACCTAGTGCTACTCACTCTAAAGCAAATAATAATAATCCACAATGCTAAAGGGCGAACCTGATCTCTAATACTAATATCCCTAATTACCTTTATTACCACAACTAACCTTCTGGGACTCCTACCCCACTCATTTACACCCACCACCCAACTATCTATAAACCTCGCTATAGCAATCCCCTTATGAGCTGCCACAGTAATCACAGGTCTTCGCTTTAAAACCAAAAGCTCCCTGGCTCACCTCCTACCACAAGGCACACCAACATTACTCATCCCCATACTAGTAACAATCGAAACCATTAGCCTGATCATCCAACCAGTAGCTCTAGCCGTACGCTTAACTGCCAACATTACGGCCGGCCACCTGCTAATACACCTGATCGGAAACGCAACACTAACACTACTAACTATCAGCCCCCCCGCTACTTCACTAGTCTTTACACTCCTAACACTACTCACCATCCTAGAGATCGCAGTTGCTTTAATCCAAGCCTATGTTTTCACACTCTTAGTTAGCCTTTATTTACACAACAACACCTAATGGCCCACCAATCCCATGCTTACCATATAGTCAAATCCAGCCCCTGACCGCTAGCAGGGGCTCTATCAGCCCTTCTAACAACATCCGGCTTAGCCATATGATTTCACTTCTATTCCACCACTCTATTGACACTAGGCCTACTAACCATAACACTAACCCTTCACCAATGATGACGCGATATCGTACGAGAAAGCACCTATCAAGGACATCACACGACACCCGTCCAAAAAAACCTTCGATATGGCATAGTCCTATTCATTATCTCAGAAATCTTCTTCTTTACCGGGTTCTTCTGAGCATTCTACCACTCAAGCCTAGCCCCAACCCCTTATTTAGGGGGCCACTGGCCACCAACAGGTATTACCCCATTAAATCCCTTAGAAATACCCCTTCTAAATACCTCTGTATTATTAGCATCAGGGGTAACAATTACCTGAGCTCACCACAGCCTTATAAACAACAATCGAAAACAAACAACCCAGGCCCTACTCATCACAATTCTACTGGGCATCTATTTCACCCTACTACAAATTTCAGAGTACTTTGAAGCACCCTTCACCATTTCCGACGGTATTTATGGCTCAACATTCTTTATCACTACGGGTTTCCATGGACTCCACGTCATCATTGGATCCACTTTCCTCCTTATCTGTCTCATCCGCCAACTATTACATCACTTCACACCAAACCACCACTTCGGCTTTGAAGCTGCCACTTGATATTGACACTTCGTAGATGTTGTATGATTACTCCTCTACATCTCTATTTACTGATGAGGATCCTACTCTTTTAGTATAACCAGTACAATTGACTTCCAATCAATCAGCTTTGACAGTATTCAAAAAGGAGTAATCAACCTAGTACTAGCTCTAACAATCAACACCCTTTTAACCTCGCTACTAATAATTACCATGTTCTGATTACCCCAACTTAACTCCTATGCAGAAAAAACAAACCCTTATGAATGCGGCTTTGACCCACTAAACCCCGCCCGCATCCCATTTTCAATAAAATTTTTTCTAGTAGCCATTACCTTTCTACTATTCGACCTAGAAATCGCCCTACTATTGTCCCTACCATGAGCTCTCCAAACAACAAACCTCCCAATAATAATTAAATCATCCATTACACTCATCATTATCCTAGCCCTCAGTTTAGCCTATGAATGATCCCAAAAAGGACTAGACTGAGCCGAATTGGTAAGTAGTTTAAACAAAACAAATGATTTCGACTCATTAAATTATGATCACCATACTAACCAAATGTCACCTATCTTCATTAATATTATCCTAGCATTCACCATCTCACTTCTAGGGATGCTAGTCTACCGCTCACACCTGATAGCCTCTCTCCTCTGCCTAGAAGGAATAATAATATCACTCTTCATCACAATCGCCCTCATAGCCTCAAACACACACTCCTCTCTAACCAATACCATACCAATCGTCCTACTAGTATTTGCTGCTTGCGAAACAGCAGTAGGCCTTGCCCTACTAGTCTCAATCTCCAATACATATGGTCTAGATTACATCCACAACCTAAATCTACTTCAATGTTAAAAATAATCATTCCAACAACCATATTGCTACCAATAACATGATTCTCTACAAACAACATAATCTGAATTAACTTAACTACACATAGCCTAATCATTAGCCTTATTCCCTTATTATTTTTTAATCAAACCAATAACAACCTCCTTAACCACTCAACCTACCTATCCTCCGACCCACTAACAACACCTCTTCTGACACTAACCGCTTGACTTCTACCCCTCATAATGATAGCTAGCCAGTACCACCTATGCAATGAACCCCCCTCACAAAAAAAACTCTACCTCTCCGCAATAATTTTCCTTCAAATCATCTTAATTCTAACATTCATGGCCACAGAATTAATCTTATTCTACATCTTATTCGAAACCACCCTTATTCCCACCCTAATCATCATCACCAAATGAGGTAACCAAGCAGAACGCCTCAACGCAAGCACATACTTTCTATTCTATACACTAACTGGCTCTCTACCCCTACTCATCATATTAACTTACACCTACAATAACACAGGCTCATTAAATATCATACTACTAACACTCACAGACCAGAAACTAACTACTACCTGATCACACAACCTCGTCTGACTAGCATGCACGATGGCTTTCATAACAAAAATACCCTTATATGGTCTACACCTATGACTCCCAAAAGCCCATGTTGAAGCTCCTATCGCAGGCTCAATAGTCCTCGCCGCAGTGCTCTTAAAACTAGGTGGCTATGGCATAATACGACTCACCTCTATTCTCAACCCCCTAACAGAATACATAGCCTACCCCTTCCTCATGCTAGCCCTATGAGGCATAATCATAACAAGCTCAATCTGCCTACGACAAACAGACCTAAAATCACTCATCGCATACTCCTCTGTAAGCCACATATCCCTAGTAATCATAGCCTCCCTCATTCAAACCCCCTGAAGCTTTTCTGGCGCGATCACCCTCATAATTGCCCATGGACTTACTTCCTCTATGCTATTCTGCCTAGCTAATTCAAACTATGAACGCACCCACAGCCGCATTATAATACTCTCCCGAGGACTTCAAACACTATTTCCACTAATAACCTTCTGATGATTCACAGCAAACCTTACCAACTTAGCCTTACCCCCCACCATTAATTTAATTGGAGAACTCTTCGTGATCATAGCCTCATTCTCTTGATCTCACATCACTATCGTACTAACAGGGCTCAACATACTAATCACAGCCCTCTACTCCCTCCACATATTCATTACAGTACAACGAGGAAAACTCACACACCACATAATCAACATAAAACCCCCCTTCACACGAGAAAATACACTAATATTCATACACCTTACCCCAATTATCCTTCTATCCCTTAACCCCAACATCATTCTAGGGTTCACCTCCTGTAAATATAGTTTAACCAAAACACTAGACTGTGAATCTGACCATAGAAGCTCATTACTTCTTATTTACCGAGAAAACTCGCAAGGATTGCTAACCCATGCCCCCATACTTGACACTATGGCTTTCTCAACTTTTAGAGGATAACAGCTATCCATTGGTTTTAGGAACCAAAAAATATTGGTGCAACTCCAAATAAAAGTAATAACCATGCACACCTCTATTATAATAGCTACTCTCGCCTCCCTAGCCCTTCCAATCATCACCACGTTTATCAATCCCAATAAAAACCAATCATACCCAAACCATGTAAAAACAACTACAATATATGCCTTCATTACCAGTCTTCTTCCAACAACCCTGTACATCTCCCTAAACCAAGAAACAACCATTTGAAGCTGACACTGAATGATAACTCAAACACTAGATCTAACACTAAGCTTTAAACTAGACTACTTCTCCGTAATATTCACCCCAATCGCACTATTCATCACCTGGTCTATTATAGAATTCTCACTGTGGTACATAAGCTCAGACCCAAACATCAACCAATTCTTTAAATATCTCCTTATTTTCCTCATCACAATACTAATCTTAACCACCGCTAATAACCTTTTTCAACTCTTCATCGGCTGAGAAGGCGTGGGAATCATATCTTTCTTACTAATCGGCTGATGACACTCTCGAACGGACGCTAACACAGCAGCGATCCAAGCAGTCCTATACAATCGCATTGGCGATATTGGTTTCATTCTAGCCATAGCATACTTCCTCCTACACTACAACTCATGGGACATACAACAAATACTAACTCTAAACAACTCAAACCCCCTCCCATTAGTAGGCCTCCTCCTAGCAGCAATAGGAAAATCAGCTCAACTTGGCCTTCATCCTTGACTACCTTCCGCCATGGAAGGCCCAACCCCAGTCTCAGCCCTACTCCACTCTAGTACCATAGTTGTTGCCGGAGTATACTTACTCATTCGCTTCCACCCTCTAATAGAAAATAACATACTACTTCAAAGCCTCACACTATGCCTGGGAGCTATCACCACCACATTTATAGCCATCTGCGCCCTCACACAAAACGACATCAAAAAAATCGTAGCCTTCTCCACCTCAAGCCAACTAGGCCTAATAATAGTCACCATCGGCATCAATCAACCATATTTAGCATTCCTACATATCTGCACCCACGCCTTTTTTAAGGCTATACTTTTCATATGCTCCGGGTCCATTATCCACAACCTGAACAACGAACAGGACATCCGAAAAATAGGGGGCCTATTTAAAACAATACCCCTCACCTCAACTTCCCTACTTATCGGCAACCTAGCACTCACAGGAACACCATTCCTCACAGGCTTCTACTCCAAAGATCTCATTATCGAAGCCGCAAACACGTCATATACCAACGCCTGAGCCCTATTTATCACTCTCATCGCCACCTCTCTAACAAGCGCCTATAGTACTCGAGTCATTCTCCTCACCATAACAGGATCACCCCGCTTTCCAACCCTAACAAACATTAACGAAAATAACCCCACCCTACTAAATCCAATTAAACGCCTCACAATGGGCAGTATTATTACTGGATTCCTTATCACCTGCAACATCCCCCCCACTTCACTCCCCCAACCAACAATACCCCACTACTTAAAACTTTCGGCCCTATACGCAACTATCCTTGGTTTCCTGATAACTCTAGACCTAACCCCTATAACTAACAAACTAAAAATAAACAACCCATCACAAACATTTAAATTCTCCAACATACTAGGATATTTCCCCACTACAATTCACCGCATAATCCCACACCAAAGCCTACTCATAAGTCAAAACCTAGCCCTTCTCCTACTAGACTCAATATGGCTAGAAAAATCTATGCCCAAGATGATCGCACATGCACATACCACCACTTCCAAGACTATCACTACTCAAAAAGGCATGATTAAGCTTTACTCCCTCTCCTTTCTCGTCCCCCTTGCCTTAACCCTACTTCTAATAATATAACCTATTACCCCGAGTGATCTCAATCACAATATATACACCCACAAATAACGTCCAACCAGCAACTACCACCAACCAACGCCCATAGTCGTACAAAGCACCAGCACCAATAGAATCCCCCCGAACTAACCCTGGCCCCTCTCCCTCAAAAATCACCCAACTCCCCATGCTATTAAAACTAACTACCACCACCCCATCAGAACTTGAGACCCACAGAACTAACCCTGCTTCCATTATTAAACCCACCAAAAGACCCCCTAAAACCTCGAACCCCGAACCCCATGTTTCAGGGTACTCCTCAATAGCTATCGCTGTAGTATAACCAAAAACAATTATTATACCCCCCAGATAAATTAAAAACAACATCAGACCTATATAAGTCCCCCCAAAACCTAAAATTACCATACAACCAACCACACCACTAACAATCAATGCTAACCCCCCATAGATGGGAGAGGGTTTAGAAGAAAACCCAACAAATCCCATAACCAACAATACACTCAACGCAAATAAAATATATGTCATTACTTCTGCATGGACTATAACCATAACCAATGATATGAAAAACCACCGTTGTACTTCAACTACAAAAGCACTAATGACCCCAATACGTAAATCCAACCCAATTATAAAAATAATTAACCACTCCCTCATTGACCTACCAACCCCATCCAACATTTCCATATGATGAAACTTCGGCTCACTCCTCGCATTCTGCCTAATTTTACAAATCATCACAGGCCTATTCTTAGCAATACACTACTCACCGGACACCTCTTCTGCCTTCTCTTCAATCGCACATATCACCCGAGACGTAAACCACGGCTGAATCATTCGCTACCTCCACGCCAACGGCGCCTCCATATTTTTCATCTGCCTCTTCCTACACATTGGCCGAGGCCTTTACTATGGCTCATTCCTTCTCCTAAAAACCTGAAACACTGGCATTATACTTCTACTCTTAACCATAGCAACAGCTTTTATAGGCTACGTGCTTCCATGAGGCCAAATATCATTCTGGGGGGCAACAGTAATCACAAACCTATTATCAGCAATCCCATACATCGGGACCGACCTCGTCCAATGAATCTGAGGTGGATACTCCATTGGTAACCCCACCCTTTCACGATTCTTCACCCTACACTTTATTCTACCCTTCATTATTACCGCCCTTACAACAGTCCATCTGCTCTTTCTACACGAAACAGGATCAAACAACCCCTGCGGAATCTCATCAGACTCAGACAAAATCACCTTCCACCCCTACTACACAATCAAAGATATCCTAGGCCTAATCCTCCTCCTCTTCATCCTAACAACACTAACACTACTTTCACCCGACCTCCTAAACGACCCGGACAACTACACCCCAGCCGACCCACTAAATACCCCTCCACACATCAAACCAGAATGATACTTCCTATTTGCATACGCAATTCTACGATCCGTTCCTAATAAACTAGGAGGTGTATTAGCACTCTTCCTATCAATCCTCATCTTATCTATCATCCCCATACTTCATAATTCCAAGCAGCAAAGCATAATATTCCGCCCACTTAGCCAATTCCTGTTCTGACTCCTAATTACAACCCTACTAACCCTCACCTGGATCGGAAGCCAACCAGTAAGTCAACCCTTCATTCTCATTGGTCAGCTAGCATCTATAACATACTTCACCACAATTCTAATCCTAATACCACTAACCTCCTTGATCGAGAATAATCTACTCAAATGAACTTGCCCTTGTAGTATAAACTAATACGCTAGTCTTGTAAACTAGAAATGAGACTTACAGCCCCTAGGACAACTCAGAAAGAAAGCACTTGACTTCGCCGCCAACACCCAAAACTGGCATTCTAGCTTAAACTACTTTCTGTATTTTATGTTGTACAAACTCTACAGTACAATTAAACACTCCTACACAGATATGCTATGTAATTCGTGCATTACTGCTAGCCAACATGAATAATACATAGTACTATATATGCTCGATCGTACATACCACATACTGTCGCACTCCACTTGCAACTCCCAGAAAAACACCCCATCCCAGCAAGGACTCCATGTACAGTCCAACCGCAAACACCAAACCCATTAACCGTACATAATACATTCTTCCATTTACCGTACATAGCACATATCCGTCATAAACCTTCCTCCCCACCACGAATGCCCCCCCTCACTTAGGAATCCCTTACCTACCATCCCCCGTGAAATCAATATCCCGCACAAGAGTGCTACTCTCCTCGCTCCGGGCCCATAATTTGTGGGGGTAGCTAGAAATGAGCTGTATCCGGCATCTGGTTCTTACCTCAAGTCCATAACAACCAACATCGCCCATACGTTCCCCTTAAATAAGACATCTCGATGGATCACGGGTCTATCACCCTATTAACCAGTCACTAAAGCTTTCCATGCATTTGGTATCTTTTATCTCTGGTCTGCACGCAACACCATCGCAACATGCTGACTCCCACCACATCCCGTCCTGAATGCGCCTGTCTTTGATTCCTAACCCATGCCACTATTAATCGCACCTACGTTCCAATATTCTAACCCCACATGACCATCAGCGATGTACTATTTTATTCATGCTTGTAGGACATAGAACAACCAACCCACAACACTACAAAAAAATTCAAAAGCCTTTAATCAAACCCCCCCCACCCCCTTTTGCCAAACCCCAAAAACAAAGTCATACCCCTCCGGCCAAAGCTTATATTTTTATCTTTTAGGTGTGCATGCTTCAACTATCAACCCCCAACTAATACTCACTTTTTTTCCCCCACAACCCCAAAGACACCACTTACATCCACACCTACTCCCTC